CACGAATTGGTTATTCCTAAACGAGTCATGAAGGGTATAACGAACATGCCTTGTCTCCACATTGGATCAAGAACAGGGTCAGAGGGATCAAAAACCGCTAATTCATATAGAGCCATCGAGCCGGCCCAACCAGAAACTAGAGCTGTATGCATTATATGGACAGAAAGTAATCGACCGGGATCATTCAATACAACAGTATGAACACGATACCAAGGTAAACCCATGTAAATACCCCTTTCTGAAAAAGAAATAGACATTATGTAACTTTATCGCATTGGAAAAGACTAGACCTTGTATTTCACCTGTTCGGTATATTTTGTATTTTGTATAGGAAAAGATTTATATTTATTTGTATTCCCTTCTTTTATTTTTAATGAAATAGAATAGAAAGAATTTGAAAATAGAAAGAGAAGTAAACAATTCTATTTATTTCTATTTAGAAGAACAAAGAGAAACAGATCTTATTCTATACTCGATAAGTACCAATACGCAATGGGAGGATTTTGAGGGAAAAAGAATGCATAGATACTTTTTATAATTCGAAATCATTCGAACAATCGGCTGATCCGATCGATCCCGTTCGTTACAATTTTTCTTTATTCATTCTGTCTTCCTCTATGAACCTTCCAGTCCTATATTCCTATATATAAAGTATATATCTATATACTAATATATACTAATATTCTAAATTAGAATCTATATACTTAATATATACTCTAATAATATATACTCTAATTCTATCTAGATAATAATCTATCTATCTAATAATATTAAGTTCTATTTTCTATAATATATAGAATAGAAAATTCTAATTCTAATATAGAATAGAATATAGAAAGAAAATTAAAAGATATAAAAATAGAATGAATATTATAGAAAATGAATATATAGAATATATTATATTAGAATATAGAAATTATATAATTATATTAGAATATAGAAATATGCTAATACTACTAATACTAATATTATATATATAAGATATAAAAATAGAAAATAAAAAAAATATATAAAAAATATATAGAATATAAAAATAGAAAAGAAAGAGAAAAAATGATGAAGACAATAAAACCCATTGTTACGTTTCCATATTAAAGTAAAGTATAGTACTTCATTTTTTATTTATCTTAATGCCCATTGGTGTTCCAAAAGTACCTTTTCGGAATCCTGGAGAGGAAGATGCAGCTTGGGTTGACGTATAGTGCGACTTGTCAGACATATGGGTCATATGGTATTTCCCCATTATCTCCCCCGATCGAGTATTCTCTATTTCGCCCAATCCAATATATATATATATATATATTCAATCTTGTATTGATTATTGATTGAACAATCAATAATTTGGAGCGTGAAGCACAATAATTCCTATTGGGGATGAATATTATCAATTAAAATAATTGATGGTTTACTTGGACTGATAAAGTATCCAGGCTCCGTTCAGAGAATACCAAATTGGAAATGGTAAGAGTAAAAGTAATAGAATGGGAGTGTAAATGTAGTAATATAAATAAGAAATATTAAATAAAGAATATAAAAAGAAAATATAAATTTAATTAAAGTATTAATAAATTATGAAATTCATTAATAATTCAATAGAATATTAAATAGAATATAATATAACTTACTATAATAGAACTATAATAGAATATTCTAATATAATCTATTATGTAGAATATATGAAGATTACATGATTACCCCTTGTATCATAGACTATTTCTATACTTACTATAGGGATAATATCAAACTGCCTACCGATGGAGTAGTATTATTAATACATCGAATATTTTGGGGAAAGTTATGAAACAATTGAAAAAAAAAAGAAGTGGTACTGGAATCATTTGACCTATATGCGCAAATGGAATTCGGGCAAATCTTCCCCCGGAGTAGAACAAGAACCTAAAAGAATTGAAAGGGTCCATTCAGGAACAAGAAAATTACATCGTAATTTGAATTTCGATGAAACAATACATCAATGAGAAGTTAGTTCAATAAGTTCATAAAATTCTTTTTGATTTTCTACATTATAGAATATAGGGAAGGAGGGCAAAACTCATGTTAAAAAAAAAAGAAATAGGACTGGAATCAATACATTGATTTTTTTTCGCAATTCTTTCGAACCGTATGCATCCAAAGGTGCACGTACGGTTCCTCAGGGATACAATTTTGCCCTAATCAACCGACTTCATCGAGAAAGATTACTTTTTTTAGGTCAAGAGGTTGATAGCGAGATCTCGAATCAACTTGTTGGTCTCATGGTATATCTCAGCATAGAAGATGATACTAGGGATCTTTATTTGTTTATAAATTCTCCAGGCGGATGGGTAATACCAGGAATAGCCATTTATGATACTATGCAATTTGTGTCACCGGATGTACATACAGTATGTATGGGATTAGCCGCTTCAATGGGATCTTTCATTTTGGTTGGAGGAGAAATTACCAAACGTCTAGCATTCCCTCACGCTTGGCGCCAATGAGTTTTTTTATTTGATATTTGAGAAAAAAAATACTATGCCTTCGCTGTATCGAATATGAATCAAATAAAGAATAAGTAATAATAGCATGGCACTTCGAGTTCGATATGAACAAACCATTAGTGTTTTTTTCTAACATGAGATTTTGTATCGAGATAGTAGTATGAAAGAAGGGTTATTCCCAAGTTGATTTTATGTGTCAAGCAAGAGTCAATTTAAGCGTCACAAACCATTATTCTTCCACACCAGAAGTATCTTTCTTATTTTTATGTTATGAGAGAAAGAGTCAAAAAAATGGAAAAAATCATTTTCTCCTTCTTGGATCATATCAAAAAGAAACTTTGGGATTGCTAAATCACAGACGAGATAAATAGATAAACATATAAAGCAACAGAACCATCATAGTATCTTTTTTACTACTACGAAATACGAAAGGAAGGGTGGTAAATGGATCATTTAACGATTTGGATCGGATGGGTTCTTTTTCTTCTTTTCGATAGAATTTCTTCTATCGAAAAAATCAATTCCATTGCAGAGCCGTATGCAATGTACAAAAGATGCCCGTACGGTTGTTTAATTCTATTTTTTATTGTTATTTTGATTACCCCTTACTTTAACCCAATCGTGCGATATATAGATAGAAGAACCATTCATGATGTTAAATATCATCAGGGTTATGATTCACCAACCTGCTAGTTCTTTTTACGAGGCACAAGCAGGGGATTTTATCCTGGAAGCAGAAGAACTATTGAAGCTTCGCGAAACTCTCACAAAAGTTTATGTACAAAGAACGGGCAACCCTTTATGGGTTATATCCGAAGATATGGAAAGGGATGTTTTTATGTCAGCAACAGAAGCCCAAGCTCATGGCATCGTTGATCTTGTAGCGATCGAAAATGAAAATACTAAGGATTCCATATAAATATATGAATTCCGTTTAAAAATTCGAAATTTCCGTGTGAATAGAAATCATTCATAATCATCAACCATCCGGTTAAGATCGATCTAAGCCAACCCGCTCTATTCTATCTAGAATGAGATTCTATAGACACACCATGCCAACCATTAAACAACTTATTAGAAACGCAAGACAGCCAATAAGAAATGTCACGAAATCTCCCGCTCTTCGAGGATGTCCTCAGCGTCGAGGAACATGTACTAGGGTGTATGTGCGACTCGTTCAGTTCAGATTATGATGAGTTTGAAGAAATGCAAAAGTATCAACGACCACTATCAATGAATTAGGATAGATAGAGTGGAAGACGGCCATTTAATTTACTAGTATCTAAAAATGAAGATCTATCATCTACCTAATTATGTTATGAATTTATGGTTTCTATTGGTGCAAATCCAATCACTCCGTTTGAGATGAGAAGGAATTCTCCATTGGTAACAAATAGTTATCCATTAAGCGGAGGAAAAAGGTTATGCTCCTATTCCTTTTCTTGAAAAAACGGACTAACAGGGTCAGCTACCTAGCCAACTTTCAGAATTAAATGCCGTCACTGTATGGATAGCTTTTTTTGTGAAAAGGACTATTACTTTCTAATTAGAATTGAAAAAAGAATTCTAATTGAAAAATGGATGGGTAGAGCCAAAGAGTGTGAACTATACAAGTTCACAATAAAATTCGATGAAATGAAAGAAGAGGCTCCGGTGTATAGAGAGGACCTCACCGTTTCAGAAGTTGCCATAGAAACGAGGAAACCCACTATTCTTTTTTATTTAGTATTTTATTTAGTAGCAGTCGAATTTCTTATTTCCAGGCGAGATACCTTGAAGAAAGAAAAAATCGTGGTCGGGAAGGTCATAGTCGCAAAAGCCATTGGAATTTATATTTTATATATCGGAAGAATCCGTTTTGTTATTAATTGACCGGAAGAAAAGGATGACTGAAAGAAGAGAAATCAATTAGTTATTCAAGAAAGTTTCATTTGATTCAATGACCAGAGTTAAACGAGGATATACAGCTCGGAGACGTCGAAAAAAGATTCGTTTATTTGCATCAACCTTTATAGGGGCTCATTCAAGACTTACTCGAACGACTACTCAACAAAGAATGAGAGCTTTGGTTTCCTCTCATCGAGATAGGAGCAGGAAAAAGAGAGATTTTCGTCGTTTGTGGATCACTCGGATAAATGCAGTAACTCGTGAGGATAGGCTATTCTATAGTTATAACCTATTCATCAACAATCTGTACAAGAGACAATTGCTTCTGAATCGTAAAATACTTGCGCAAATAGCCCTATCAAATAAGAATTGTTTTGATATTATTTCAAATAAAATCATCAATCAAAAATAAAAAAAAATACAAATCAAATAAAGGAATAAAAGAATCTTAATAGAATCTATTATACATGAAACAAGAATGATTGAAACAGGATTTCCCGGAGAAAGGACTCCGGGAAGATAGAAGAAAAAGAAATTAAGATTTGAGTAGTAGGAATAAACGAACATTTTTCAATAAAAAAAGATTTATTTCCCATTTTTCCTTTTTTATAATACAAGAATCAAATCTGGATTCTAGTTTTTTCGAGCAAAACATTAATATAAGCTTGAGTTCCGATTGGAGTTTTGAGGAGTATATCTATTTATTTTTGGTTCTAGGACCAGTAGTTCTAGGGATCGACTCCACTCTCTCCAATTGTTTCTCATTATTACGAAAAGGTAACAAAGATAAAATACGAGCTTGTTTTATAGCAATAGTAATTAATCGTTGTTGTTTCAAGGTCAACCTATTCGTCCGTCTAGATAAGATTTTTCCTTGTTCACTAAGAAATCGACTAATTAAACTCATGTTTCTATAATCGATTCGATCCCCCGATCCAATTGGGGGTAAACGCCTACGAAAAGATCGCTTGGATTTACGAAAAGGTTGTTTGGATTTATCCATGGTTTGCTTATTCCTTGTTTGTTTATTCCTTCTATATAAAAGAATCTATAAAATAGAATTCTCTTTTTTTTTTCTTATTCATTTAAGATTCGACCAAAATAGGATTTGGTTTTTATTATATATGTTAAGATGTAAAGTTCTTACTCTTCCCGCTACTTGGAAAAATCACACACACATTACGTTCCACCTATTTCTTTATTTCCCCATGAATCGTATACTTTTGACAATAGCGACAAAATTTTCTAAATTCTAGTCGATTGGGTGTATTGTGTCGATTCTTTTGAGTAATATATCTAGAAATGCCCGGCGATTCTTTATTGACACCCTTTCGAACACAACAGGTACATTCCAAAATCACTATAATTCTGATATCTTTACCCTTGGCCATGAACCTCCTTTTCATTTTGGATCGACTTCACTTTAGAACTCTCTTCATTTTCTTTTTGATCCGAACCAAATCAAAATAAAAAAAAAGAATCTATATTCTATATCTAGACTATATTAAGAAAAGTTACTAACTAGAAATGAAATTTGTAAATATTTTCTTTTTCGAATTATTAGAATTCGAATGACTTCGGAGTACTATAATCTAAAATAGAATTACTATAACTATAAAACTATTAATTACTATAACTATAAAGAAAAAGAGTCATATTCATTAATAGAAGAATATTAAGAATATCGTAATAATTAATTAATACAATTTTTTCTAACTATGAATTATTCCTATCCTAATCTCAGTATTTTATTCTTTCTATGTTAAAATTTCGTCGCCCCTAGACTGGATCCACATTTCCATTTCTTTTCCCCCAAATTCTATCGTAGATTCACTGTATTTTGACTGAGGTTCGATACACTCTTTCTCTTTCTTTTTTTTTTAGGATAGGAAAGAAAAAATAAGCGAAATTGGAGCCATGTTACGTAGAATTGTATCTCAAATCTTCTTCATTTCTTCACAGATCAATACAAGAATTCAATCAGGATGAAAAAAAGGGGAATGACAAGGCATCCGGAAATAAACGATTAATTTCTATCAATAGACCTGCTAAAGACCCAAACCATAGAGTGGTTAGCACAGGTGCCGTTGAGAGATATGTTTTTATATCTCGCATTGAAAATCCTCCTTCTTCTTTTATTTTCTATTTTTTTCTTATTTATTTTAATTCTTTATTTGTATTGTATATTGTAATACATATATAGTCCTAGTTCGATATTCTAATACATAGATCATAGATAACCCGATATTTTAGTTCAAGATCATTTGTTTTTACTTGAAATAAAATTAGAATTAGGAATTACTAACTAAAATGCATATGTACAATGACCCAGCAGATTCAATTTTGCCGCTCCCTAAAAAAATGACAAGAACATTATCTACCTATCTATATAGGTAGAGCAAAAAAGAAGGATGTGGAAAACAAGACATGTATTTTATACAATGACACTGTACAACAATTTTTTAAAAGGGATGTAGCGCAGCTTGGTAGCGCGTTTGTTTTGGGTACAAAATGTCACAGGTTCAAATCCTGTCATCCCTACCTATTCTTTCTCCTATGGGCAGTTAGGATATAAGAAAGCGCTCTTAGTTCAGTTCGGTAGAACGCGGGTCTCCAAAACCCGATGTCGTAGGTTCAAATCCTACAGAGCGTGATTCCTTTTATGTTATGTCGAATTACAATGAAATAACTTAACAAAACAAAGTCTAATTGCAACTTAAATTTGACCTCCTCCTTGTAGGAGGTCAATCAAAAAAAGAAATGTTACTCAATCAAAGGTCCAACTGATCACCGCGCCTGTATTGTAAATATGCAGTTACAAATAATCCTGTTAAAGTAATAGGAATTAGACCTAAGACGATTCCAAATAGAAAAACTTCAATCATTTCGATTTGTTTTAGGGAATAAAAAGAGAGGTAAGATCTATCCCTAAATATTAATCTGAATTATCCGTGAATCTCAATGACCGGGAATTTACAATTGAGAACCATAGAATATCTGAAATAAAATATTCTGGGAGGCTTTGATTTTGATTTTTGTAAATTGTTTATTGAATTTCATTCATTTCAAATAAGTCGTATCTTGTTCAAACCAATAAATAGAGCTGGGGTTATAGTTGAAGCAGCCAGTAAAAAAC